TTCTGGAAAAATATTGCGTCCAATAGGATTTGAACCTATACCAAAGGTTTAGAAGACCTTTGTCCTATCCATTAGACAATGGACGCTTTTCCATTCCAATTTTTTTTCTTTCACATCTCTTGGTCATAAAAAAAAATATGTGAAATAGTTTCGGGAATTGTATTGCATATTTAATTAAAATAATTAAAAATGAAAATTTAAAATGAAATAAATTCAAAATTAAATGTAAATGCTAAATCAATTATTATTTTATTTCATTTTTTAATATTTTTTTTATATTGTATAGTTTTATAGATATAGATTATAGATATAGAGAGATAAGCGGGTAGCGGGAATCGAACCCGCATCATTAGCTTGGAAGGCTAGGGGTTATAGTCGACGTTGATTCATCATTTTTAACGTCTCTAATTCAAAACCGAACATGAAACTTTGGTTTCATTCGGCTCCTTTGTGAAATATGAAAAATTTTCCAGCTATAAGACGTGAGCGAAAAAAAGAAAATTTAACTCATAACATCTATGTCAGCCCTTTATTTTGTCTTAATGCATTCAAAACAACGCGCTTTCTAGATGATCCCTCTAGACGGGGGGACAAATAATCTTTCTAGTTACTTCGTTCTTTATTTCTATTTGAGCGAATCTTTAGGAAAAACATTTTATTTCTACCGAGCTAAAACAAGATGTCGATGTCTATAGTAAACCAAAGTCATCATTTAATACTTATTTTGCTTCAATCTCGACTATACAAAACAAACAAAAAATTGAAGATTTAGTTACGATTAGAAATACACTTTTTTGTCTTTATCCATAGGCCCTTTACTCATACTCATTCAATTGGAAGTATTAATCCAATAAAAAAAAATTATGTTTCGTAATCTCATAATCCAATTTTTCAATTTATAATTGACTCTTGAATACAAATCACGAGAATATATATTCTTCCTCGAATTTTTCATTGAGAGGTAAAGGATTTAATCCTTTTTAGAAATAAAGTTTTTGATCGGAATATGCGCCGACGGATCCCTTAACTATTTGCAGTAGGGTTAATAGAACGAATCGCACTTTTACCACTAAACTATACCCGCTATGCTGCGATTATTGTATATAAACAAGCTTTTTGTCGAGTAAGAGAATCAATAGGGTCATAAAAAAAAAAAAAAGAATTATGAAAATTAGGGCGTTGATGTATTGTATTTCCTCATGCAACCTAATGAGGATTAGGAAAAGAAGACTCGTTGCATTGATTCTATATTAGAAGAATGGAAAAATTCCAATAACAAGTATTTTTGAATCAAATAAAATAACTTTTTTTATCTTATCTAATTTGTTGCAACAAAAAATAAAAAATGGCCCGTGACACGGGCCAGGACGTGGAAATAAAAAAAGACTTTTCGGACGAAATGAAAAAAAAAAAGAATAGATTAAAAATATATATATATATATAATTCTAATCTTAATAATTAGAATAATTAATAGAATAATAATTAAATATAGAATAGTATAGAATAGTAATTAAATAGTAAATTACTATAATACTAATTAGAATACTAATATATTAAGAGTAATATAAGAAGTATTATACTAATAATATAGTAATAAAAAAGATAAAAAAAAAAAAGAAAGTATATGAAGAAGGACTTTTTTTTTCAAGCCCTACTTGTTGTGTATTGTTGTGTAATGTAAGATAGTAATTATCTTTTCTCAATTGGGAGAGATGGCTGAGTGGACTAAAGCGTCGGATTGCTAATCCGTTGTACGAGTTATTCGTACCGAGGGTTCGAATCCCTCTCTTTCCGGTTCCGTTGATGACTTCGTATTTTTTTCAAATCTTTTTCTTTATTTATTTTTTTTTTATTTTATATATAATAGTTAAAGATGTAGAATAGATAAAATTCTAAGAACATTTAATAAAAATCAAGCAAGGAAAAAGCCTTATTTTTTTTTATTCTTCACGTCCAGGATTACGCCCTGGATCATTAGATAAAAATCCAAAGATGAAAAGGGAAACAAAGAATATTACTACTGTGTAAACAAAGAGTTTGAGAGTAAGCATTAGACAATCTCCAAGATCTTTTTTTTTGTTTGGAAAAAAAGAAAATAGATTCTCTATATTTATACCATATATCCCATTTTGACACCAAGAAATGAAGTGGTTTCTAGAACTTTTTCGAAATAGAAAAGCATTTTTCTAAATTCATTTGTAATAAGATGTAATAAGAGTCGAGTCTTGTGTGCCAAAAATTTGCTTTTATACCGAAAATTCCATATTTCGGGTGGATCTAACCGAATAGGTTTCTTTTAATAGAATGGAAAAAAGTTCAGAATGAGGAGATGGGGTAGGTAATCCAGATTTTTCACGTTTATACAATAACTTCAATGTTTGAATCAAGGGCCTAGACTATAAAGAACTAGAAGACTTATCTGATCTTATCAATTAGTAGAATTTTTTCTCTTGAATAACTCATGAATTATTAATTATTCTAGGATAGTATTCAAAATTTCATCGAAAACTTACAGCAGCTTGCCAAACAAAGGCTAATAGAAAAAAGAACAGAGGGATTACTGGCATAATATCTACGATTGGATTCAAAAAAGCGTAGGCTTCAGGCAATTTTGTGAAGAAAAAACTGCTTGAATAAAGGGCAAAATTAAGACAGATACAAATCAAATTTAAAATATTAAGCATAACAAATATTTTGTTCTTGAAGATAATTGTATTTTGACTGAGTTATTAATATTCATATAAAAATGGATATAAATTAATATAAAATAGAGTTTAAGGTAGACAAAAAACTTTAAACTCAGCCAATCAAAAATCCTTCAATTATCAGCTAAAAAAAGAATAAAAGAAATCATATTTTCATACAATATCTTAATGGAATTCTATATTATGATCAATAAATTCAGTTTAATTCTATATCTACACATATCAAAATACGAATAACAAGCTAATCTAGTTCATAGATATTTTGGGGGGTAGGAATTGACAAAGAACCAATACCAATATTAGTTTTATTAGTTTTGAATCAAATATAGAAATGGGGCGTGGCCAAGCGGTAAGGCAACGGGTTTTGATCCCGCCATTCGGAGGTTCGAATCCTTCCGTCCCAGAGCCTATATTCTTTTCTATATCAAAATTATAGATATTAAAATAAAGATTGTTTTTTTGAACAACCTAATATCTTCCGTACTTGAAGAAGTGTGAGATTGATGACTCGGTCCTATCGAGCCACTTGAAGATGAAGATTCGAAGAGAACTACTTATTTCTTCGTCTTATCTTGTCTTATCTTATTGGTTTGCTAATATTTATATTGGAAATCAAAAAATTTTTATATGATTCAATAAAATATCAATAAAATAAGGGGTTAATTTGAATTAATTCTTTTGTTTTTTTCATTGGATATTTTTTTATTAACACCATATTGACAACAGTGTATCAAATAAATATAATCCGATCTGGGTAATTAGATCTTATCTGTAGATTGATTTATATCTATTCCAGCGGTTTGGTTTTTCATTCCAATGAAATGATAGGTTTATTAGATTTTGAAATGATAGGTTTATTGGATTTGCTGTGATATAAAAGTCTTTTTTTTTTTTTATTATTTTCAATTTTAAATAGTAAATAGAAGAATAGATAGCATAAGAAACAAGAGATAATCTATCAATTTTGACTTTATTTAACTTTATCTATTTTTTTATCCGAATCAATTCGAAATTTTATAAATTTTTCTATTTCATTTCGTGTTCATTTCTTGTTAGTTTAATGTTTTGATTGTGTCGTACGATTCAATCTTTTTATTAATTCTTTTTGATTTCTTTTGATTTTTGATTTTGATTCTATCTACATAACCTAATTATTTTATCCTAATTATTTTATTTATATTTGGGATTGGGGTTGCTAACTCAATGGTAGAGTACTCGGCTTTTAAGTGCGGCTAACAGCTTTTACACATTTGTACGAAGAAAGAGATTCGTCCATACCAGCGGTATTATTTGTAAGACCACGACTGATCCTGAAAGGAATGAATGGAAAAAACAGCATGTCGTATCAATGGAGAATTCAGAGAATATTTGATTCTTACCGGATCCGCTCCAAACAAACTTTGTTTGAATTCTTGGTGCATAACATAAAAACAAATCAATTCAAATTCAAAGTTGGGATTTGGTCGAGTTAATAAATGGACAGAGCTCTGCGGCTCCAATTATAGGTAAATAAAAAAGCAACGAGCTCCCGTTCTTAATTTGAATGATTTTCCGATCTAATTAGACGTTAAAAATAGATTAGTGCCTGGTGCGGGAAAAGCTTTTTCTTGAGTGTATTTTCGATTTTTTTAATGAGTCCTAACTATTAGCTATTCTCCACTATGAAGGGAAATTGAATGTGTAGAAGAAAAAGTATATTGATAAAGCAATTTTTTTTCCAAAATCAAAAAAGAGTGATTGACTTGAAAAAGTAAAGGATTTCTAGTCACCTATTACCCTATAATGAACATAAACCAATTAGAAAGGAACATAAACCAATTAGATGAAAAAAAGAGAGGATTAGAGGGTCCGCTGGTGAGTTTAACTATTTCCGAGGTATCTATTCTTTTTATATTATACTATTTTGTTTTTATGGTATCGCACTATGTATCATTTAATAACCCAATAAACCCCCTATCTTTGCTTCAATCAAATCGAATTAAAAATGAAAATAGAGAAATCTCAAAGAAATTTAGAAATAGATAGATCTCGAAAAAATAACTTCCTATACCCACTTATTTTTCGGGAGTATATTTATACATTTGCTCATGATCGTGACTTAAATAGATCCATTTTGTTAGAAAATGTGGGTTATGACAATAAATATAGTTTACTAATCGTAAAGCGTTTAATTACTCGAATGTATCAACAGAATCATTTGAGTATTTCCGCTAATGATTCTAACCAAAATACATTTTTTAGGTATAACAAAAATTTGTATTTTCAAATGATATCGGAGGGATTTGCAGTTATTG